AACCTTCAAACAAAGTCCAAAGATTCCCCGAGTAAGAACCATTGGATCATCATTTATTCAACGAGGAGAATAGATAGAATGACTAAAAATACAAAGAAACGTTTGTCCTTTGAGTCAAATCAAAGCAGAAATGGGAATTTGAAAGAAAAAAATCTTTCAATTTCAATTTCTAACTTTTTCTTTGGAAAAATTTGTGGAATCCGGCTGCGAGGTCTGAATATTAAGTATGAATCATAGTTCGAATACTTCGTGATCTATTTCATCTATTCCGTGCTCCAGATACTAGAATGAATATCCGACGGGGTAAAACCATCTCTATCAAGACGACAGACCCATTCTTTGTACTATCAATAGGATCCATTATAACAAGTCACACACTCATATTCCGGAAATACAGAAACAAAAAAATTTCGCGGTCGAACTACCAAAAAAAATGAGCTAAAATCAAAATCCGAGACCTAAATGCTTCACTTTTTGTATTTAAAAGCTAGGAGATTTTGTGGTTCTTGTAAATTTAATTCAGTGAAATTCCGTCCAGTAAAACGGAAGAATTATAAATCTCCAAAATAATACATAGGAATATCGCAAATAGAGCCATTGCGACACCCATCAAAGGAGTAGTTCCCCATCCAGGAGCTACTTTACCATATTCCGAATTCAATGGTTTCAATAAATCCCCTACAGCAGTTCGTCTTGGACCAGATCTAGAACTACCCTCAACTGTTTGTGCAGCCATAAATCCTATTTTGTATTCATTGAGATCTGTTGACTTTGTATACCATTCCGTTGTAAATAAACGATCTTATCATAGATCCACTGTGGTCTTGAAATTATATAAGAATGGAAACAGCAACCCTAGTCGCCATCTCTATATCTGGTTTACTTGTAAGTTTTACTGGGTATGCCTTATATACTGCTTTTGGGCAACCCTCTCAACAACTAAGAGATCCATTCGAGGAACACGGGGACTAGTTGAAGCAATGGGCCTACCAATATTGGTAGGCCCATTGCTTCAATTGAGATAATGAAAAATCATTTCATTTTTTTAGTTGGAACTTTAGGCGGTTCTCGAAAAAAGATAGCGAAAAAAATGATCCCTAGAGTCGAGACTAAGAGGAATGTATAAACCAATGCTTCCATAAATTCGATCGTGGTTTACAATTATAGCTTCCATACCTGTTTATTTGGGATTATCTCCCAGATTAAAGAGAAAAAAGAAGAATCAAAGAAAAGGCGGCGATTTAAATCCAGATTTCTCCAGTACCTTATGTAAAATCACAAACAGAAAATAGAAGCGAGAAGCGAAAAATAACAGAGCAATGTTGCATCAGACTACTTGTCTTCTTGTCGTTGGATCTCCAAGTTTTTGGAATGCTCCAAATTCCACTTGAGCATCCAAATCTGGGTCAATACCAGCAAAAACATCTCTGAACAAGGTTCTAGCACCATGCCAAATGTGTCCGAAGAAGAAGAGCAGAGCAAACGAAGCATGGCCAAAAGTAAACCAACCCCTTGGACTGCTACGAAAAACACCATCGGATTTCAAAGTAGCACGATCTAATTCAAAAATTTCACCCAATTGAGCACGTCTAGCATATTTTTTCACAGTAGCAGGATCACTATAACTCACTCCATTCAGTTCGCCACCATAGAACTCAACAGTTACACCTACTTGTTCGACACTATACTTCGATTCTGCCCTTCTAAAAGGAACATCGGCTCTAACAATTCCATCTCCGTCTACCAAAACAACTGGAAATGTTTCAAAAAAAGTAGGCATACGACGTACAAAAAGTTCACGCCCTTCTTTATCTCTAAAGATAGGGTGTCCTAACCACCCGACAGCTATTCCATCCCCGTTATCCATTGAACCCGCTCTGAATAATCCCCCTTTCGCAGGATTATTTCCGATGTAATCATAAAAAGCTAATTTTTCAGGAATTTTAGACCAAGCTTCTGATAAACTTTGATTTTCGGCTAGTCCAGCACTAACTCTTCGATATATTTCTTGCTGAAAGTATCCCTGATCCCATTGATAACGGGTGGGACCAAATAATTCAATGGGGGTTGTGGCTGAACCATACCACATGGTTCCAGCAACAACAAAAGCTGCAAAAAAGACAGCTGCGATGCTGCTGGAAAGAACGGTTTCAATATTGCCCATACGTAATCCTTTGTATAGACGTTGGGGCGGGCGGACACTAAGATGGAATAAGCCTGCTAAGATGCCCAATGTCCCTGCTGCAATATGATGAGAGGCTATTCCTCCTGGAACAAAAGGATCAAAACCTTCCACACCCCACGCTGGATTTACAGCTTGTACCCTTCCAGTTAGTCCATAAGGGTCGGACACCCATATTCCAGGACCATACAATCCTGTTACATGAAATGCGCCAAAACCAAAGCAAGCTACTCCTGAGAGAAATAAATGAATTCCAAAGATCTTAGGCAAATCCAAAGAAGGTTTTCCTGTACGTTCATCACCAAATATTTCTAGATCCCAATACACCCAATGCCAAATAGCTGCCAAGAAGCACAAGCCAGAAAACACAATATGTGCCCCGGCTACACCTTCGTAACTCCAAATACCCGGATTCGTTATCGTGCCTCCTGTAATACTCCAACCGCCCCATGAATTGGTTATTCCTAAACGAGTCATGAAGGGTATAACGAACATACCTTGTCTCCACATTGGATCAAGAACGGGGTCGGAGGGATCAAAAACTGCTAATTCATATAGAGCCATTGAACCGGCCCAACCAGCAACCAGAGCTGTATGCATTATATGGACAGAAAGCAAACGACCGGGATCATTCAATACGACGGTATGAACACGATACCAAGGCAAACCCATGGGAATACCCCTTTATGAACAAAAAATAGACACTATGTAACTTTATTGCATTGAAAAAAAAAACTATGCTATGGACCCACTTTTTTTCAGTGGATTATCTCGGAAAAAGGATTAATATTTGTTATAGTCTTTTAGTAATAATGGAACAGTTCGGTTCGTAGGAAAAAAGAGAAGCAGATCTATTCTATACTCGATAAGTACCAATACGCAATGGGGGTGGATTCCCTTTTCTATGAACGAATGCATCTATATTTGGTCATCGTTCAAAGGACCTATTCGTAAGAATTTTCCTTTATTCATTCTGTTTTGCTTTATTTTATGAACTTATTCAATGTCTGTCTAAAATATGATAAAGGCCGATATTCTATATTATTAAGACAATAAGTCCATTATTACGATTACGCTTCCACATCAAAGTGAAATAGAGTACTTAATTCTTTTTTCTTTCATTTTATGCCTATTGGTGTTTATCTATTAGCGGATTACCCCTATTAGCGTATTGCTTGTGCTAGTTATCGGAGGGTCCTAATGAGGCGAGGGAAGAGTCTCCATCCCTAGTCGAGTTGCTCTTGGTCCAGACCAGACGAGTTGCCATTTCCCCTAGATGTCGTACCAACCAGTGGGAGAAAGATTAGGAAAGTATCTGTGAGTCAACCTGTCTATCAGTTTCCTTCTTTTTACTGTGAGCAATCCTGGGGCCAGTTAAAATTATCCTATTTGCTTTCCATCTTTTGATTAAGCAAGCACTTTTCAAAATGATAATTCTATAATCGCCGAAGAAAGCTAGCCCTCTTTTCTAGCCTATCTATGAAGTCTTCCCAGCTATCCAATTGCTGCAAGGGAAAATCCAAAAGTTTGAAATCATTATCTGAGTTAAGCAAGTGACTTTGAAAGCCTTGAAAGCTCTTTCTTAACAAGTGGGAATCCATCAATAAAGGGCAAAAGCCCAGTCTCTTATCAAGTCAAAAGAGTAAATGAAAGTAGGGTTATTTACGGGGTAGTCCGCTCTACCTTTGGCTCTAGATATGGTTTATCAATTAGAAGGTATCTGTGGTTATGCATGAGGGGATTTGAGATTTCCCGCTATCTGAACCTAAACCCTGAGTTTGAGGAAACTGACTTGTCCTTTTCAGTCCTTGGATCTATCGAACCAGTATCATCCGTATTTTGATTTGTCTTCCTACCAATGGTTCTACCAGCCTTTGTAGCAGTCTCGGCTTAATATGTAGCCCAAGAAGTAGTTGACTATGGATAAGCAATAGAAGCCCCTGTCTAGTGTCCACTCCTTTATAAGGTAATTTCGTCCCTGTCCTTATGTCTTCTCCTTCCCTTCCTAAGGCATTCCTTCCCCTTTCATTCATTCATTCCTAAGGAGCTAACGAACAAGCGGCGAGTCGGCGGGGGAGAAGTTCCTTTCTTACTACCCAGTCTATATCTATATGCAATACACATACAGTCTGTGTTATCATAGAAAGGCGGTCTCAAGAGATGGAAAGCAAGAGACCGGTTCCTGCAAAGAACAACTTGAATTAAACCATTGGGAGACGGCTTTCCTTTCCGGAAGGAACGACTCTATCGCCGGCAGCCCAATGTACTAGCTCGCGGACCAAGGGTTAACAAAATTCTGATCGACCTTGGGAGGGATCTTGAACTGGGTTCCCGGGTGCAAGGAAACCCCCCGTTAGTTAGAGGAAAGCTAGAAGCCTCACTCTAATAACGCTGCAGTCGGGCTTGCCATCAAGGCAATCCCTCCTTTCGCTTTCTTAATTACTCTTACATCCAGATCCAGATAAACATATATCTTATATGATCACAGAGAGTTTGGCTTGTGTTCTTGAAAAGGTAGAAGATTCTGTGTTCCGGCTACTGACCTGCGGGTCTTAAACACAGATCAACTGAGCGAGCAAGAGAAGATCAAGAAGTCGTGCTTGAAACAGAGCTAGCCCTTCTTAAGGCAAGAGTGCTTGAAGAGAGAGCTACCAAAAGGCGGAGCAGTATACGCAAGGTCTAAGCCTTACATAGTTGTCCTTGTCTCCTCGGTACCCCCTCCCTCTTATTCTTCCTCTGTAATAGCAGCCTCGCTAGCGAAGGGTCTTCCAAGCCCTGCGCGAGCTGAGTGCTTTGCACTGAATTAAGAGCACCACTTCTACCACTTGCATAGCATATCGGTAGTAGCTACAAGACAAAAAACTAACTCAAGAACGCAAGAGAAGTGCTTTTTAAAAGGTAGAGCTACAAGAAAGCATCTCCTGAGCTAACCATCTAATCTAAGCAGTAGCATCTCAACTCAAGGAATAGCTTTCCCGCAAGAGGAAAGAGCATCTATTACACAGTTAGCTGCCCCTACTTTGGGATATTGCCTTAGCTAGGTTGGCTCCTGGGCTAAAGCAACTGTACAACAGGCGATGTTATCAGCGATGCCTCGCAGCATGGAATGTTATTTCTGCTTCCTCTGGGCTATGGAATGGAAGAATTGGTTCAGCATCAACCCAGGGATTCTTTCCCCGACTACAAAAATGGAAAGCCTTGCCTGCTTCTAATTTGGTTTGGCATTCTAAGGAGCAACTTCCCCGTAGGCTCGATTCGGTTCCATCCTCTACCTTCTATCCTAGGTCTTATCACTCGGAATCGCATTCTATCACACTGGTGGTACTTCTTGTTGAATTCAAAAATTGGATTAGTCTTTCTGTACCCACCCGCCACCCCTGTTTGAGAGTGATTAAATATCAATAGGGGAGCCTCCTAATAAGTTGCTTCTTGGAAAAGCCTTTTCGCTGCCAAGCCTTTATCTTATTTGGTCGGGCAAGAATCCATCTCGGTTTAAGAATTCACCCAATTGGGACATCCATTCAGAACCTGAAACCATTACCAACGAAAAAAGAAGGTGTTATAAAGGGGCTTCGAAAGAACTCTTGAAAGAGGAAGGATGCAGCGAGCGAGCCTGTTAAGCTGCGATTGAGCCTAAGTCTTTTCCAAAAATGTCACTTTATTGAGAAGTTCCCATAATAAAATAATACCTTTCTCATCGATAATTTACAACAACTGAAACTGAAACTGATGCCCACGCCAAACGAGATAACTCAGTTGGCTTAGGATTCGTAATGATCTGGAACATCGGTTCCAGTCTTCTTTCCCGACCCGATTCCTTCCTTGGCTGTCATTTGCATATAACTAGCTAATGCTGCTGGGAATGCCCTTGGCGGATTCTATCTTCTCTTGGTGGAGTAACTTGCTTACAGTGCTTTAGGGCTCTCTCCACACAGGGCGTCAGTCGTGAATCCTATATATGCCTATCTAATGATATGGAAGGGGATTGTCAAGTGGAAAAAGACCATTCTCAAATCCATCTGTTTTTAACCCCTTTTCGTTACCCTACCATTTATGTCCACTTCTCTCTAAACCAGGCAAACAAATTAGTATATTATTTCGCATGAAAATCTTCAAAGAAGAACTCCACTTGCTTATTACGCGCGTCCAGCGAAACGTGGTGGATTCTAGGCTAAGGAAAGCACTTCTGGCTGGGCATGCAAAGTACCTAACCTCTCTCAGAATAAATGATTCATTGGCTTGCCGAGTTCTCTGAGCAAGATCGAATCCTATCAGAGATAGGTGCTTACGATACAGAGAGCTTACAAAAGAAATTTCGCTGTTAGACTACGTCTATGGCAAAGCAGAGAAAGAAGAAAGCTATGAGGCTAATGCCCTTCCAGATTCCAATCCAGCTAACAATGCCTCTGACATTATCCTATCCGGAGCCAGATCTGTACCATTTCTTCCTCAGAGAAGATTACTGAAGTCCAGAAAGCTAATCCTCATTTATTTTATTACAGAAGGACTTTCCCAAGGAATCTAGCACGATGACTAGTGCTAGTAGCAAGGAAGAACCTCTCGAAAGCTCTTTAAAGGTGCTCTGAGGTATCTTCAAAATATGAAAAGGCGTCCTCTAGCCTGCCCAAGAGCCGGCTTTTCAAGAAATAGGAGACGAAGAGAAACCTGCCGTTTCACTTCTTTCAGGAAATTCACCTACGGCAGAGCTTGGTGATTGGGTCTATGAAGGAAGCATGGGAGAAGAAGAGGCTAGATCACTGTTGCGTCACTTTCTAGCCACTATTCCGGACCACAGACTTTCTGAACTCGAAGACGGCGACATTCTTATTTCATTTAGTAGCTCTTTGAGGAGTACCTTTTTTTCGAATGATCAAAGCATCAACGATGAACATACAATACTTCAGTCTTATCAGCCAATGCTCCCTCTATCCCCCCAAAAAGGCCCGGATTCCAGTTTAGAGATTTCTCCGAACAAAAAGAGATCTATTCCGGGGAATGACTTGTGCCCTCAAGTATGGGACGAACCGCTTATGGCTGTTACCAGCCAAGGAAAGAAGTCAATATGGGAAGAGTTTCGAAAGTTTTGCAAGGACAACGACATTCCAGGCTGTCCAAAGAGACTCTCTTTAGAGTCGAGGAGCCCTTCAATGATCCTGTGCCTCCCTTAGTGGCTGAAACGCCGGATCTCATTAGCAGATGTCATCCTGAAACGCCATATGACGACGATCGGCCCAAAGCCGATAGAAGAACTGATGGAGATTGGGTATCCGAAGAAGTTGATGAACAGCCCAATGCCGTTGACAATGATCTGGATGTCG